TTGTTTCTCCTTAATTTTATTTTAATTTTGAATCTACTCCTTCGAAGAAAAGAAAATAAGTCTCTTGAAATTTTTAACCTCCGATTGTATCCGAACGAGAGGAATGTTGAAAAGTCACTACGAACCCGAAACATACCATTGGAAAGTGATTCAGTAATTAAACCTTCATGAATCCATTTTTGTTCTTTCATTCCAGGTAACCCCTTTTATTATCAACTCATGGAGTAGGAGTGATATTAGACAACCCTTCCTCTTTTTTCAAAAAAAAAATAGGAAGTTTTCCTACGGATGCAATTCGTAGATCATAAAGATCACCATATATATAACAAAATTTCTCCCCCGATTCCTTCTAGTCGAGCCTCTCGGTCTGTCATTATACCTCGAGAAGTCGAAAGAATTACAATACCCATTCCTCCTAAAATCCTAGGAATTCGTTGATGGTTGGAATAGATTCGTAGGCCGGGTCGGCTGATACGTTTTAAAACAGTTCTATATGGCCCTTTTCTATTCCTTCTATGTCGCAGAGTTGAAACCAAGAAATATTTCTTGCTTACTCGATGTTTTCTCACATTTTCGATAAAGCCTTCGCGTAGAAGTATTTTAACAATGTTTTCAGTGATATTTGTAGATGCTATTCGAACCGTTCCTTTTTTATCCATGTCAGCATTTCGTATAGAAGTTATTATTTCGGCAATAGTGTCCCTACCCATGATGAACTATAATTATTGGTGCCTCCGGGTTTTTATATAATCAGCATGCTCTACTCTTTTTTTTTCATGAATTATTAAAGGTATATGCGTGAGAAACAATCTACTAATGCATTCTACTAATTAATGGAATCTAATTCAGTTCAGATATCTTACTATGAACCTCCCTTTTTTTATGTTTTATTATGTTTTCATCTATTAGTATTTATTTAGAATCTATTTATAATACCTCAGGAGCTAATGAGACTATTTTAGTAAAATTCAACTGTCTCAATTCCCGAGCGATCGCACCAAAAACTCGAGTTCCTTTGGGATTTCCTTCTTGATCAATGACAACTGCTGCATTGTCATCATATTGTATTATCATACCATTGTCACGTTTGAGTTCTTTACATGTACGTACAATTACAGCTCTGATCACTTCTGATCTTTGTAGAGGCATATTGGGAACTGCTTCTTTGATTACAGCAACAATAACGTCACCAATATGAGCATATCGGCGATTACTAGCTCCTATGATTCGAATACACATTAATTCTCTAGCCCCGCTGTTGTCCGCTACATTTAAATAGGTCTGAGGTTGAATCATATCATTCTTATTATTTTTCTCTTTTTTCTTTCAATGCTAACTAACTAAAGGGCGAAGAAAAAAAGAAGAAAGATTGTTTGTCCAGAAATAAAAAAACTGCGGTTTTTTCATCACAAGGCCCCTTTCCTTTCGTTCCATATCCCTATCCCGCAATAACGAATTGAGTTCGTATAGGCATTTTGGACGCAGCTATAGAAATAGCTTCTCTGGCTACAATTTCTGATACTCCACCCATTTCATAAAGTATTCGACCCGGTTTAACGACGGATACCCAATATTCGGGAGATCCTTTCCCCGAACCCATACGTGTTTCGGTAGGCCTTACTGTAACAGGTTTGTCTGGAAATATACGTACCCATATTTTTCCACCACGACGCGCATATCGTGCCATGGCTCGTCGCCCCGCTTCTATTTGTCTAGATGTGATCCAAGCGGGTTCAAGTGCCTGAAGGGCGTATCCGCCGAAACAAATTCGATTGCCTCGATAAGATATTCCCTTCATTCTTCCTCTATGTTGTTTACGAAATCTGGTTCTTTTGGGGTTATAGTTGATGGTTGTTTCTCAATGCCATCTCTACTGCAGAACTGGACATGAGAGTTTCTTCTCATCCAGCTCCTCGCGAATGAAACGATTAAATAATATTGTATATATTTTGAATTGAATGAATAATGAATCATGGAATTTTTTGAGATATAATCTGTCACGTACACGTAGGAATAAAATAAAATGATAAATTCCATTTTATAATTAATGAATCTTCATTTATTTTTACCTTTATTTTATTTATTTTTATTGAATTGCCCAAAACTTAGCAATCCAGTAAGGCTTTCGCGGGCGAATATTTGCTCTTTCAACATCCCTTTCATTCGTAGGGGCGTTCCATGACCTATCAGAATAAATGAATTGGTTCTTGGCTCGTTCCGCCATCCCACCCAATGAATCATTAGGATTCGTTTTCAAGGGAATCTTCCTCAGTCACAGGTTCTGTCGTTCCCATCGCTTCTCGATTAATGACTAGGCCCGAACTCTGCAATGGAGCTCCTAATAAAATTTGTTCCTGAATCAATCTTCTCAGTCTTTATTGACTCGGCGCTCTTTATTCTTTTTTATTTTTCGTATAAATTGTATTCATATTCATCGAATCTAATTATTAATTATGGACGAATACATTAATGCTTTATTACATTGCCTTTTATAAGATAGTTCATAGACCATACATATTGGAATCATATATCATTGCTATTCTTTTTCTTTCTTTCTCTCACCCCTCCATTTATCCATATCCCTTTGTTTTTGCTTCACAACCTTATAGATTTATTTTTCTTTTATGTAAAAAAAAATGCTTCAGTTGCTACAACAATATGATCAATACATCATATAGCGACTGGTTCCTTGGATCCAGATAATACGAAGCAATGAGCTGGTTATTAGTTATATAGTTATTAGTTCATACTAGGGGATGGCCCTTTGTTTTTTAATCCTAACCTAACTCTAAATAAAAAACCAACGAGTCACACACTAAGCATAGCAATTATATGGAGATGGAGTCAATCGAATTGTTATTCAACCCTATAGAATTAAGAATTCGAAAAAATTCTCATTTTTTTGATTGAACGGAAAAAAATGAACGAGTTTGTGATTTTTTATTCAATTGCCGGATGGATGGAACAGAAAGACAACGAAAGGCCCATTATTCCTCGTCTGCAAATATCCAAATTTGGATTCCTAATGCCCCATAGATAGTTCGAACTGTATAGGAACAATAATCAATTTTGGCTCGAATGGTTTGTAGGGGAACCCTACCTTCTCTGATCCATTCGACACGTGCTATTTCCTTTCCGTCGATACGCCCTGCAATTTGTACTTGAATTCCCTTTGTATCTGCTTTTTCAGTTAATTCAATAGCTTTTTTCATTGCCTTTCGAAACGAAACTCTATTCTTTAATTGTTCGGCTATAAATTCTGCAAGAATATTAGGTTGTCCATACGGTTTTTCAACTCTTGTGATAGCAATGTTAAGTTTTTGGTTCACAGAATTCAATTCTTTTTGTGCATTGCTCTGTAATTCTTCAATTCCTCGCGGGCTGCCCTCTATGAACAATTTTGGGAATCCCATATATATTATGACCTGGATCAGATCGATTCTTTTTTTAATCTTTATGCGTGCAATTCCCTCGGCACCCGAGGATATTTTCCTATTTTTTTGTACATAATTCTTGATACAATCCTGTATTTTTTGATCTTCCTGGAGACCCTCGGAATAACTTTTTGGTTGTGCAAACCAAACAGAATGATGACTTTGGGTTGTACCAAGTCGGAAACCGAGTGGATTTATTTTTTGTCCCATAGCACCTCGCTATCTCTATAAGGCCATATCATTTCTCTATTAGCCCACGTCATTCTGTTACGATATAGCATATGATCCATCATATATAGATACCTCTCTCTGACATCTTTATACTTATCTTTATATACCCATCCATATTTTCTTAACCATATGAAATAGTTTTTCTCTTTAGATGTATCTTTCAATACAATAGTTATATGACAGGTGGGTCTTTTTATCGGATAACTACGTCCTCGGGCTCGGGGTTTTAACTTTTTCATGCTAGTACCTTCATTAACTTCGGCTTGACTAATGATTAAAGCCGTTTCGTTGAATCCCATATTGTGACTAGCATTTGCTGCTGCAGAATAAACTAATTTTAAAATGGGATAACACGCTCGATAAGGCATGAGTTCTAGTATCATAAGTGTTTCCTCGTAGGGACGCCCACGAATCTGATCAATTACTCTTCGCGCTTTATGAGCAGACATACGTATATGTTGACCTAAAGCGTATACTTCTACATCTGGGTCACTCTTTATCATAAGGTTCACCTCCCACCAATAAACGATGAGCACCCATATCCACTTTATTAATTAATATATTAACGACGAGATTTATTATCGTTTCTCGCATGCCCCCGGAAATTCAGAGTAGGTGCAAATTCTCCCAATTTGTGACCTACCATACGATCTGTTATATAAATAGGCAAATGTTCCTTTCCATTATGAATAGCAATTGTATGGCCGATCATTGTGGGTATAATGGTAGATGCCCGGGACCAAGTTACGATTGTATCTTTTTCTGCCCTCGTGTTGAGCTTCGCAATTTTTATCAATAAATGATTAGCTACAAAAGGATTTTTTTTTAGTGAACGTGTCACAGCTAATTACTCCTTTTTTTTTGTAAAGATGAGGAAACATATTCTATTTTCAATATTCTCCTATTTACTACGGCGACGAAGAATCAAACTATCACTATATTTATTCCTTTTTCTACTTCTTCTTCCAAGCGCAGGATAACCCCAAGGGGTTGCGGGTTTTTTTCTACCAATTGGGGCCCTC